TTATTCTTTTTTTTTTTTTCAATAAAAAGAAAATTTCGTTTAATAATTTATACTTTAATTTACCTATTTGGATATTTATAAACAGAATCAAAAACCTATTCTATTTACAAATTTATTTTCCAAAATTTTGAATTTTCAATAATAATAATGAGACTTAATTAGAATTAAGCTAGAATTTGAGACCAAGTTTTATGTCAATTTTAAAAAACCTAAACTTCCTTTTTGCGCAACACTCCTTAAAAAAAGTTTCCATTAAACTAAAAAGAATAAGGGGAAGGAAGAAAGCGAATCGATGTGTTAATTCCCCATCCTCAAATTAGTCCTTCCCAAGGGTTGTTGTCTCAATGAATAATTGTAGGAGTGAAATATTGATAGAATAAAAAAAAAACTACGAAAAAAAATTCATAATTTTCTTATTTCTAGGATTAAACAAAAGGATTCGCAAATAAAAGCGCTAATGCTACAACCAGGCCATAAATTGTTAAAGCTTCCATAAAAGCCAAACTAAGCAATAAAGTACCTCGTATTTTTCCTTCTGCCTCAGGTTGTCTAGCGATACCTTCGACAGCTTGACCCGCAGCTGTACCTTGACCAACCCCAGGTCCAATAGAAGCAAGCCCAACAGCCAACCCAGCAGCAATAACCGAAGCAGCAGAAACCAGTGGATTCATGATAAGTTCCTCACACCAAAATAAAGAAATAGTTAATGATACAATCATCCAATGACTTAGGACTTAATTATAATTAAGTCATCGCTAAGATTCATCCAGCCAAAATAACCAAAAACTTTAATTGAAATAATATCATTCTATTTTGAAATAATATAATTCTATTATTGAATCATAAGAATTACTTTGATATTAGTTCCTATCCGCGGGATTTTGAAAAATGCATAATATAATATATACGACTTTTTTATGCCGTTTCTTTTTTGTGAACCGTTCTTTTCTTTTAATTCTTCGTTCTTTTTTTGATCATTTTTTTCAGCCAATTCACAGATAAAAAGGAAGAACTTCTAATCGAATCGTTATCGAAATAGAAATTCACAAAAGTAGTGGGGCAGATTATATAGATCTTTAACTCATATATACCTAGTCAATATCAAATATCACATATACAAGTGTTTCTTACATAACGTAAACCAACTATTCTATAATTGGGCTAACCTAAAAACGAATATTTGAAAAAAAAAATAGTTAATGATGACCCTCCATAGATTCACCTATATAAGCCGCAGCTAAAGTGGCAAAAATGAGAGCTTGAATCCCGCTTGTAAATAATCCAAGGAACATGACAGGTATAGGAACCACTAAAGGTACTAAAGAAACAAGAACAACAACTACTAATTCATCGGCTAATATATTTCCGAAAAGTCGAAAACTAAGTGATAGGGGTTTTGTAAAATCTTCTAAGATGTTAATGGGTAAAAGAATTGGAGTTGGTTGAATGTATTTACTGAAATACCCTAATCCTTTTTTGCTAAGACCCGCATAAAAATATGCTACTGATGTGAGTAAAGCTAAAGCAACTGTCGTATTTATATCATTCGTTGGTGCTGCTAACTCCCCTTGAGGTAACTGGATAATTTTCCACGGTAAAAGGGCTCCTGACCAGTTAGAAACAAAAATAAATAAAAACAGGGTTCCAATAAAGGGAACCCATGGACCGTATTCTTCTCCAATCTGGGTTTGACTCACGTCTCGAATGAATTCAAGGACAAATTCAAAGAAATTTTGGCCGCCAGTTGGAATGGTTTGTGGATTGCGAACCGATAGAGCTGCAGAACCTAATAAGATAGCAATTACAACCCACGAAGTAATAAGGACTTGCGCATGGACTTGGAACCCCCCTATTTGCCAATAGAAATGTTGGCCTACTTCTACACCAGATATCTCATATAACCCTTCTTTTATTAGTGTATTGATGGAACATGATAAAATATTCATATTGCCCTCTGACAGAAATACGAACTTTAAATTATTTTGATTCAAGACCCCCCCTTTTTTTGACTTATTTACTTGAATTTTCTATTTTTTTTTTGGATACCAACTAAACTAATCACACAATATCCCCAGTTTTTTTCTCTTTTTCTTTTGTATGATTCAGGAATAGTAACCGATTTTATAAATCGAAATACAGGGAGCCCCTCCCTCAAAAAAAATTGATTTATTTATCTTATTATTAATCAAGAATTTTGTATATAGCTAGAACGACCCTCACAAATTGCGAATACTAATTTGTTAAGAATGAATCGAATTGAAGCTATAGCGTCATCATTTGCTGGAATAGAAATATCCGCGAGATCGGGATTACAATTTGTATCGATTAAAGAAATGGTTGGAATTCCCAAAGTTATACATTCTCGAAGAGCCGTATATTCTTCTTGCTGATCGATGATGATTACAATATCAGGCAATCCCGTCATATATTTAATCCCGCCTAGATATGTTTCCAAGCGAGATAATTGTCTCTTCAATACAGCTGCATCCCTTTTCGGAAGACGGTTGAATCCCTCTGTCTTTTGTTCAGTTCTCAAGTCCCTAAACTTATGAAGTCTTTTTTCTGTAGTGGACCAATTTGTTAACATGCCGCCGAGCCACTTTTTATTAACATAATGACACCGAGCCCTTATTGCAGCCCGCGACACTAAATCAGCTGCTTTATTTTTTGTCCCAACAATTAAGAATTGTTTTCCCCTACTTGCTGCATCAAAAACTAAATCACAAGCTTCTGATAAAAAACGAGCAGTTCTAGTCAGATTTATAATATGAATACCTTTACGCTTTGCAGAAATATAAGGTGCCATTCTAGGATTCCATTTCCTAGTACCATGTCCAAAATGAACTCCTGCTCTCATCATCTCTTCCAAATCGATGTTCCAATATCTTTTTGTCATTTCTTTTCACACTTAAAAGGGGGGTACCCCAAACTAAAATAAAAAGTTGTTCCAATGGAACCTTCTCTTGTACCTGGGATTGCCATTTATGCACGAGCCGAGCCATTGTTTTGTATTCATTATTATCTTTATTAGTGTTAACAAATTACCAAAGCAAATGACTACAGCAAACAATAAAAAATGAAATTCAAAATAGGAATCTGCTATTAGGAATTATGCAATTCTAGAAAAGGCAGATTTTGAATTTTAAATAGAAGAGTCACAAAATTCCCTGTGGGAAAATAAAATATCTCTCATATCTCCCTCTAATAAAGATAAATTCTTTGTTTTTTTTTCCAAAAGAATGTTGGTATGTTGCCGTGAACACTGCACCAATCCTTTGTTGAACCCGGTCCCGGCGGGGATCACCCCCCCTAGAACAACATTTTCTTTCAGGCCTTTCAACCAATCGATACGACCCCGAAGAGCAGCTTTTGCTAAAACTCGAGCAGTTTCTTGAAAACTTGCTTCGGATATAAAACTTTGAGTATTCAAAGATGCTCGAGTTATTCCTAATAAAACGGCTCGATAACAGATTGCTTCTTCTAAAGCACGCCCCGTGCGTTCTGCTCGTAACAATCCAATCAATTCTCCAGGTAAAAAAACATTAGACATTCCCTCTTCTGAAACCAAAACTTTTGATGTTATTTGACGTACAATAATTTCGATATGTCTATTATGAATCTGCACCCCCTGGGATCTATAAACCTTTTGAATCTTATTAACCAAAGAAATACGACTTTGCACTATAGTTAGCTCAGCACCAATCAAGAATCCCCAAGGAATTCCAAGAATTCTTGTTATACACCTGTTCCAACCCTTAATCCGCTTTTCTAAGTTCAGCGATATTGAATCAATCGAGCGCACTTCTAACACCTGTTCGACTTTTGGAAGACCTTGTGTTATATCACCGGATCTCGATTTTTCATATATAAATGTAACTAATGTATCCCCTTCGTAAAGAATTTCTCTATAATGCCCATGAACTTTTGCTCCCGGAGTAGCCAAATAGGGCTTAGCCGATCTTATTACTACAGAATCCCTTTGAACAATTAAAACTTGACCCGATTTTAGGTATGGTTCTTTTTTGGCTATACATACATTTTCACAAAAAAATTGTCCAAGACTAATTATTGTGGACGTTTCCTCACAATAATTATTATTATAATTTTGATGAAGAAAATACCAATTCAATTTGAATGGATTCAAAACAAGGTTACTGTATGGATCTAGATTAAAAATTCTTCCGTTTTCATCTATTAAATAAGAGTGAATTACTTGAAAAATAGATTTGAAGTTATTAAGTTGCAAATATTTAATTACAGAGATCTGATTATAAGTTAGTAAAGGCAAAAATGAATAAAAATTCGAAATTTGAATGGCTGTTCCTAAGGGGCCCGACGAGTTTTTAATTGTAATTAGAGGTTTTTTTTTTATTGATTGGTTTATAACATTGTGATATTTTACATGATTAAATGGACCGATTCTAAAACAATTAGAGGATGATAAAATTAACAAAGATTGGGATTCCTTATTTCTATTTAAGAACATACGAATAGTTCCGTGATTTTGTCTAAGCGATTGGTGAAGAATGCCAGCCTTGGGAGAAATCGAATAAAACGGATTCATGGAATCTGCAGAGATCAATCCCGAATCCGGCGGATTATTCCTTTTTCTTATATACGAAATATGGGATTTCACTAAGCCAATTCTTATGAAATCTCGAATCAAACCCTTTGTATTTACTTCAACAAAGAAAGCGCGGACCTCCTCGAGGGAAGAATTTTTGTTGTCTTGGTCCCAATTCAAGACTAAACAAGTTCGAACCAATTGAATACTTGTGTCAGAGATTCCTCGAGTTGGTTTACCATTTCCATAAAGGATATAGTTGAAAACTCGAAGTTGAATATTATCCTTTTCCCGAAAGAGATCTTTCGGGAAGAGTGTTGCTAAATTTATACTGTCCGCTATCTCATAGGTGGCTACGGGCCGCACCAAAACAAAAAACTTTTTCTTGGTTGGTGTGATCCGTTGGACATAAATCCAATTTTTCAAATTTTTGGAT